AATCGTATAAGAACTTGTTATAATTGGATTTATTGGATTGTTTCATCAACGGTGTTGGGTCAGAATAACTTTTTGACTCTGCGCCAGTAATTCCCCTATTATTTATTAGTGAACAATAATTGAATAATTCCTTCATAGAGATAGAGGACATAATTCACATGGATATAGTAAATCTCGCTTGGGCTGCTTTAATGGTAGTCTTTACGTTTTCCCTTTCACTAGTAGTATGGGGAAGGAGTGGACTCTAGAAGTACTACTAATTGAGTTTAGGAACTAAACAGTATCACTTTTTTTTATAGATCGTTCGGCAAAGTTTTTTTTTATTTAAAATTTCACTATTTCAATTTAAAATTTTATTTTTAAATTGAAATAGAAATGAAAAATATCTTCATTTCGAAATTCTCTTGGATTTTAGTTGAGTAATGTATTCTATGAATAATAAATATATATGAAGAATACTCTTTCAATCAAAGAAATATTTCAATTATTTCCGTGTTCGTATTTTGAAAGTAAAAAAAGTAAAAGGAATACAAATGGTAGGAAATTTATTCCAATTGAATTCTTCATAAATTTTCTATTTCGATGAACTGACTCTTACCAAAGTTAGATATGGACCATGAGGAAGAACGTAACTTTTTTTTATTTTGTTTACCTCTTTACTGTTCAAAGATCAATCTTTACTGTTCAAAGATCAAAGAGAAAAAAATTCGGTTATTCCATTACGTGGATACACATTGGGAAACAACATAGTAGTTGTCCAACGAGATACTGCACATCCTAAAATATTGTCTTGGGCGAGTCACATATTGCGCCGCTTGTTTTAGTTTTACTATTTTAGAAATTTTATTTATGTTTTGCTTGTTTTATTGAACCCATATCATGGTTCAAACGTTAAAAGTCGACGAGTTTTACTAATCCTTTTCGAAATCCGAAGAAGTTCCCATGGATCATTTGTCAACTCCTCAATCAATGACTTCTTCGTCGGGAATGCTAACTAAAAGATTATTTTATTATACCCATCGAAGAAGTCATTGATTCTTTCGATCGGGATTCATATTGAAAATAATCAGAAATCTAGGAATTCTAATCGTAAAAGTAGCTTTCGATTATTTCAAATTAATTTAATTGAAATCAACACAAATTAAATACAAATAGATAAAGCAAAGAAATAGAATTGGGATACTATATAATATACATTATCACTATATATATATTATATATACGTAATTAAATCGATTTCTATATATATAGAAAAGGAATATGACGATACTATTGTAGATTGATCTATATTAATCTATATTAAATTAACCCGCATTACAATACAACTTTATACACTACAATAACAATACTAGATAGTATGGTAGAAAGAAATATCTGAATCTTTCTACCATACTATTGTATCTCATAGAATACGACTGATTCTAGTCTGCCCATTTCATTTAAGACGCGAAATTTTTATCCTTTTCTTCTCTGCAATTATTGATAAGAAATAAAAAATCAAGTTTAATTCAAATTAATCACCTTGGCTGACTGTTTTTACGTATATTATAAGTAAAAAAGCAGTAGGAACTAGAATAAACAGTGCAGTAGCAATAAATGCGAGAATATTTACTTCCATAATCTCATTGTTTAATTTTTCTTTAATTCGCAATAACTCGGGAGTTAATCCCATAGAGATAATAAATCTTTCGCCTGTAAATTCAATGGGATGCATTACATCTCGATGATATCGAATCGGATCAATATCATGAATAACAATATCGGAGCTATCAAATCGATTCATCGTCAAGAATTGAATAGTATAACATAGGACGATCTTTTATCCATACTGAACTCAAAATTTGATTCCCGATACAATCAATAATTCCTTTATTTATTTATCATTCTTTTCCATTCTTTCTTTTCTATAACCTACCGCCCTCTTTGTACAATCATCTGATGAAGTATCATCTAACCGCCTTTCCACTTACCATTGGTTCGAAACAAACCCCAACAAACAATAGAAGCTCAATGAAAAAAAAGGAAGGAGCTAAGTTATAAACTCCTTTTTTTAATGATCCAATCTTCTTGGAAAACAAAAGAAGTATGATAAAGACGAGTACAAATTCCGGTATAAAAAAATCGAATATTCCATCAAATTAACTATTTTTTTATATATTTATATATAAATTTAAAAAGTTTGTTCTTTCAAGGAAAAACCCTTATAAAAAAAAAAAATTCATTACCTCGCTAATAAAAAAGTGATCCTTGTTTGATCTTTATTTTTTGAATATCCTCTTTCATTGGATTAGTAATGGGACGCATATATCAAAAGCTCAATGCGAAATTTGAATGAGATAGATTATTTCAAATTAGTAAAATTTGAAATTGAGGTTACACAAAATAGGGCCCGAAAAGGATATACTTTTATTTTAATCTTAAAAAAAAAGTATTCTATACTATTCTATACACAGTAACTATGTTCAATTTTTTTTATATTGTACAAATTCCATTTATGTATGTACTCCCGGGAAACATACAATACTCTACTCTATTTCATATTTCACAGATCGGGAGTAATTGAAAAAGCCAGACCCAGTACAGTACGGTATCCCGTGGAATCCTGAATCTGATGCTAATAATATAATAATTGTACTAATCCACATATGCCTCTCTCCCATCAATCGAATCGGTACTAGTCGAAGAAATGGAAATTCCCCATTTGGTTGATGATAAATGTGAAACGAAAAAGAAAAAAAGAAGAGGGATCACTGTTGGGAATGAAATTATGTTATTTGGACTTCTTTTCACAAAAAATAGAGAGATGAATTGATATAGTTTTTTATTGGATTTGGATTCGTCGGGACTGACGGGGCTCGAACCCGCAGCTTCCGCCTTGACAGGGCGGTGCTCTGACCAATTGAACTACAATCCCAAGTAAATACCATAATAAAATAAAGTATACATATTTTTATGATTTCATTCTAACCCTTTCAATTTCGATTAGAAAGGGCGTGTTGTAACAGAGCTGCGAGTGTGATATATCGATACCCATATGTATATGTACTTTAGTGAGAGCAGCCGGTATTACTAGTAATCCTTTCGTTATTGCCAAATCAATTGGATAATCACTCGTTCAATCAAAAAAGTTTTTTTTATTTACTCTTTTCCTTAAACTTTACTTTATAGTTACGGATCCTGATATGAATCTAGATCATTAGCAAGATCAGAATTTCTTGTAAAAAGAGAGTAAATAAATAGTGGTATAGATATATCATAAAATGGATTTCTTCCGTATTGGGATTGGGGGATCGGGCATTTCTGGAGAGCAACAAATGGGTTATATTATATCATTTCATGGCGGATCGGCAAATTATTGGGCCGAGCTGGATTTGAACCAGCGTAGACATATTGCCAACGAATTTACAGTCCGTCCCCATTAACCGCTCGGGCATCGACCCAGGAAGAATCAATTCCAGGCTTATTGATAATCCACGATCAACTTCCTTTCGTAGTACCCTACCCCCAGGGGAAGTCGAATCCCCGCTGCCTCCTTGAAAGAGAGATGTCCTGAACCGCTAGACGATGGGGGCAGACTTGCACGACCGCCATCATACTATGTTCATAGTATGAATAGTTTTTTAAAATTGTCAATATAATGGAATGGTATGACTCGATACGAAGGATCTTTCCGTCTTTCACGATTCTTTCTATACAATTTTTTTCGATAAAAGTTTGGTTCAAAGGCCACGCCGAATCTCTTTATCCGAATCTCTTTATCAATGATTCAATGAAATATCTTGGATCTATGTTAAATTAGTGGATACATGTATCACTCAAATGAATTTAGTTATGATGTCAATTAGGATAGTCTTGAAACAATTCATTGTATTGATATTTATCAAATCCAATATCAATAAACCGTTTTATTTTACCTATATTATATACTCTATATTAAATTATATTAAATTATTTAAAAATTATATTAAATTATTTAATTTACTTTTACTGGATAAAGAAAATTTTTCATTCCTGAATGAACCCTTATACTTATTATAAGATATATCTATGTACATCTATTATAATAAGTATATATACTAAACTCATAGTGTCTTTATTCAGGAATTGGATCAAACAAGCCCTTTTAACTCAGTGGTAGAGTAACGCCATGGTAAGGCGTAAGTCATCGGTTCAAATCCGATAAGGGGCTTTGATTTTTTCATAAATCATAAAACTCCGGCAGTAGTATTTATATTTGAAGTGCGAATAAAGATATTGTTGATCTTTGTAATAAAGTAATAAAAAAAAAGTAACAAACCGTATAATTTAATATTTTAATATATAATTTTAATATATAATCAAAATTATAACATTATAATTAATTATAGTATGGTTATAAATTTGCTATTTTAATAAATTAAATATATTATTAATATTAAATAAAAAATATATTTATATTATTAAATAAATAATATAATAAATAAATAATATAATTTATAATTATTATAATAAATTAAATATTATAATAAATGTAAGGATAAGTCGTCTCGTTAAATCTTCAAATATTACTATTCCTTTCCTATTTTCCATTATTCCAATTAAATCGATTAGAAATCAACAAAATAAAAAGTAAGTGGACCTAACCCATTGCATCATAATTATATCCACTATTCTGATATTAAAATTCGATAGAGATGAAATTGGATCTTTTTTTTCTTTGGACTACGCGAGAATCTGTCGATATATCCGATTTAATCTTCTTGTTCCTAGACGTTCTATAGGAATAAATTAGGAATGAATAAATTACTATTCCCTTCCTTTACCGGGAAACATTTATTCCAAGTCACAACATACGAGCCATTTAAAATATCTTTCTTTGATTCCAATTCCAGAACACAAGATCCGTTTTATTAGTTATATCTTATATATCTATTTATATATCTAGCAAATCGATATTTCATGTACTAAATATTTCCATCCATATTGATACATGCAATATTTTTGTTCCGACAACGTAATGG